GTCCATGTAGCTTACAACAAAGCATGACACTGAAGATGTCAAGACGGCTGCCACAAACACCCATGGACAATAGACTTAGTCCTAACCTTACTGTTGGTTTTTGCTAGATATATACATGCGAGTATCTGCGTTCCAGTGTAGATGCCCTAGGCACCCTTTAACCAAGTCGATAGGAGCGGGTATCAGGCACACCTTATCCAATTGTAGCCCAAGACGCCTAGCACTTGCCACACCCCCACGGGTCCTCAGCAGTAATTAATATTAAGCAATGAGTGTAAACTTGACTTAGTCATAGCAATTTAGGGGCGGTAAATCCTGTGCCAGCCACCGCGGTTATACAGGAGACCCAAATCAACATTATAACGGCGTAAAGTGTGGTCACATGTTATCCAAGTAACTAAGATTAAAAAGCAACTGAGCTGTAGAAAGCCCAAGATGCTCATAAGGCCAACTACCAAAGAAGATCTTAGACTAACGATGAATTGAAATCCACGAAAGCCAGGGCCCAAACTGGGATTAGATACCCCACTATGCCTGGCCGTAAATCTTGATGCTTTATACTACCTAAGCATCCGCCCGGGAACTACGAGCGCAAACGCTTAAAACTCTAAGGACTTGGCGGTGCCCCAAACCCACCTAGAGGAGCCTGTTCTGTAATCGATGATCCACGATATACCTAACCATTCCTTGCCAAATTCAGCCTATATACCGCCGTCGCCAGCTCACCCCCACTGAAGGTTCAACAGTGAACGCAATAGTCCTTTACCACTAGTAAGACAGGTCAAGGTATAGCCTATGGAATGGGAGCAATGGGCTACATTTTCTAAGTTAGAACATTACGGCAAAGAGGCATGAAACAGCCTCTCGAAGGCGGATTTAGCAGTAAAGTGGGACAATCGAGCCCTCTTTAAGCCGGCCCTGGGGCACGTACATACCGCCCGTCACCCTCCTCACAAGCGACCAACACACCCCACATAACTAATAAGCTACTGAGCTAAAGAGGAGGTAAGTCGTAACAAGGTAAGTGTACCGGAAGGTGCACTTAGAACACCGAGATGTAGCTTAAAAAAGCATTCAGCTTACACCTGAAAGATATCTGCTAACACCAGATCATCTCGATGCCAAATTCTAGCCCAATATACATTGACCTGGAATAACAAAGCTACTACCAAAACCCAACTAAAGCATTTACTAGTCCCAGTATAGGCGATAGAAAAGACACTTATTGGAGCGATAGAGATCACGTACCGTAAGGGAAGGATGAAATAATAATGAAATACCTAAGCTAAAAATAGCAAAGATCAACCCTTGTACCTTTTGCATAATGGTCTAGCAAGAAAAACCAAGCGAAATGAATTTAAGTTTGCCATCCCGAAACCCAAGCGAGCTACTTGTGAGCAGCTATTATTGAGCGAACCCGTCTCTGTTGCAAAAGAGTGGGATGACTTACTAGTAGAGGTGAAAAGCCAATCGAGCTGGGTGATAGCTGGTTGCCTGTGAAACGAACCTAAGTTCACTCTTAATTCTTCTCCAAGGAAACCGAACCCTAATGAAGCGAATTAAGGGCTATTTAAAGGGGGTACAGCTCCTTTAAAAAAGAATACAATCTCTACGAGCGGATAAATAACAATAAATTCAAAATCACTGTGGGCCCTCAAGCAGCCATCAACAAAGAGTGCGTCAAAGCTCATTACCAACAAAAATATATAAACTTTATGACTCCCTCATCATTAACAGGCTAACCTATATTTAAATAGGAGAATTAATGCTAGAATGAGTAACCAGGGTTCTCCCTCTTACGACGCAAGCTTACATCTGTACATTATTAACAAATTACCAATATACGACTAATCAAACAAGCAGAGTATTAGGCTTATTGTTAACCCGACAGAGGAGCGTCTGCTAAGAAAGATTAAAACCTGTAAAAGGAACTAGGCAAATATCAAGGCCCGACTGTTTACCAAAAACATAGCCTTCAGCAAACCAACAGACAAGTATTGAAGGTGATGCCTGCCCGGTGACTTGAGGTTTAACGGCCGCGGTATCCTAACCGTGCAAAGGTAGCGCAATCAATTGTCTCGTAAATCGAGGCCAGTATGAATGGCTAAACGAGGTCTTAACTGTCTCTTACAGGCAATCGGTGAAATTGATCTCCCTGTGCAAAAGCAGGGATAATCCCATAAGACGAGAAGACCCTGTGGAACTTTAAAATCAACAGCCATCCTAGGACACATTCAAACCCACTGGGTACACGCATTCACTAGGCATTGGTATGTATTTTTCGGTTGGGGCGACCTTGGAGAAAAACAAATCCTCCAAAAATTAGACCACACCTCTAGACTAAGAGCGACCCCTCAACGTGCGAATAGCAACCAGACCCAATATAATTGATCAATGGACCAAGCTACCCCAGGGATAACAGCGCAATCTCCTCCGAGAGTCCGTATCGACGGGGAGGTTTACGACCTCGATGTTGGATCAGGACATCCTAGTGGTGCAGCAGCTACTAAGGGTTCGTTTGTTCAACGATTAATAGTCCTACGTGATCTGAGTTCAGACCGGAGTAATCCAGGTCGGTTTCTATCTATGATGAACTCTTCCCAGTACGAAAGGATAGGAAAAGTGAGGCCAATACTACAGGCAAGCCTTCGCTTTAAGTAATGAAGCCAACTAAATTACGAAAGGCTATCACTATCAACCACGTCCTAGAAAAGGACCAGCTAGTGTGGCAGAGCTCGGCAAATGCAAAAGGCTTAAGTCCTTTAACCCAGAGGTTCAAATCCTCTCTCTAGCTTTATTCTACCCAATGACCAACTACCCCATTCTAATTAATTTTATTATAGCCCTTTCCTACATTCTCCCTATTCTAATCGCTGTAGCTTTCTTAACCCTAGTAGAACGTAAAATTCTAAGCTATATACAAAGCCGAAAAGGCCCTAACATTGTAGGTCCATTCGGCCTTCTACAGCCCTTAGCAGATGGAGTAAAACTATTCATCAAAGAACCAATCCGTCCATCAACTTCCTCCCCCATCCTCTTTATCATCACCCCTATATTAGCACTCCTCCTAGCAATCTCTATCTGAACTCCACTTCCCATTCCTTTCTCCCTCGCAGACCTCAACCTAGGCCTACTATTCTTACTAACCATATCAAGCCTAGCCGTATATTCCATCCTATGATCTGGATGAGCCTCTAACTCTAAATATGCCCTAATCGGAGCCCTACGAGCAGTAGCCCAAACAATTTCATACGAAGTAACTCTAGCTATCATCCTACTATCTGTCATTCTCCTTAGCGGAAGCTACACTCTAAGCACTCTAGCAGTCGTCCAAGAACCCCTTTACCTCATCTTCCCATGCTGACCTCTTGCCATAATATGATATGTCTCTACATTAGCCGAAACAAATCGCGCGCCGTTTGATCTGACAGAAGGTGAATCCGAATTAGTCTCAGGATTTAATGTAGAATACGCAGCAGGTCCTTTCGCCCTATTCTTCCTAGCTGAATACGCCAATATCATACTTATAAATACACTAACTACCATTCTATTCTTCAATCCAAGCATATTCCACCTTCCCCAAGAATTCTTCCCTATATTACTAGCCACAAAAGTCCTACTACTATCCGCAGGATTCCTATGAGTACGAGCATCATACCCACGCTTCCGATACGATCAACTAATGCACCTCCTATGAAAAAACTTCCTACCACTCGCACTTGCCCTATGCCTGTGACACATTAGCATACCTATCTCCTACGCAGGCCTACCACCTCACCTAAGACTATAATCCAGGAAATGTGCCTGAATGTTAAAGGATCACTGTGATAAAGTGAACATAGAGGTGCACAATCCTCTCATTTCCTACCAAACCTAGAAAAGTAGGAATCGAACCTACACAAGAGAGATCAAAACTCTCCATACTTCCCTTATATTATTTTCTAGTAGGGTCAGCTAAACAAGCTATCGGGCCCATACCCCGAAAATGATGGTTTAACCCCTTCCCCTGCTAATGAACCCCCAAGCAAAACTAATCTTTACCATCAGTCTACTGCTAGGTACAACTATCACAATTTCAAGTAACCACTGAGTAATAGCTTGAACTGGCCTAGAAATTAACACACTAGCCATCCTACCCTTAATCTCAAAATCTCATCATCCTCGAGCCATTGAAGCTGCAACTAAATACTTTCTAGTACAAGCAACTGCTTCTGCTCTGATTCTATTCTCTAGCATAATAAATGCATGACACACTGGACAATGAGATATCACTCAAATAACTCATCCAGTAGCATGCCTAATTCTAACCACAGCCATCTCAATGAAACTAGGACTAGCACCATTCCACTTCTGATTCCCAGAGGTCCTTCAAGGGTCCCCTCTAATCACCGGCTTACTACTATCAACAGCCATAAAATTCCCACCAATTACCCTACTCTTCATAACTTCCCAATCATTAAATCCTACACTACTAACCACCATGGCTATTCTATCTACTGCTCTAGGAGGATGAATAGGACTAAACCAAACACAAATTCGAAAAATCTTAGCCTTTTCCTCCATCTCTCACCTAGGATGAATAGCCATTATTGTAGTCTACAACCCTAAACTTACTCTACTAAACTTCTACCTATACGTCCTGATAACCTCAGCCGTATTCCTAACCTTAAACACAACAAAAGTCCTAAAACTATCAACACTAATAACCTCATGAACAAAAACACCTTCACTCAATGCAATCCTCGTACTAACACTGTTATCTCTAGCCGGCCTCCCCCCTTTAACAGGATTCCTCCCAAAATGACTTATCATCCAAGAACTCACTAAACAAGAAATAGTACCAGCAGCAATAATCATCTCCCTCACATCACTGCTAGGACTATTCTTCTACCTACGCCTTGCTTACTGCACAATAATTACACTTCCCCCTCATACCACAAACCACATAAAACAATGACACATTAACAAGCGAGTAAGCATCCTAATTGCTATCTTATCAACCTCATCCCTCCTACTTCTTCCTATATCTCCAATAATTCTAACTATCATCTAAAAGAAACTTAGGTTCACCTAAACCGAAGGCCTTCAAAGCCTTAAACAAGAGTTAAACCCTCTTAGTTTCTGTTAAAATCCGCAGGCTACTACCCTACATCTTCTGAATGCAACTCAGATGCTTTAATTAAGCTAGGACTTTCCACATTAATCCCTAGGTAGATGGGCTTCGATCCCATAATACTATAGTTAACAGCTATATGCCCCAACCAACAGGCTTCTACCTAAACAAGACCCCGGCACATGACTAATGCGCATCAATGAGCTTGCAACTCACTATGAACTTCACTACAGAGTCGATAAGAAGAGGAATCAAACCTCTGTAAAAAGGACTACAGCCTAACGCTTATACACTCAGCCATCTTACCTATGACTTTTATCAACCGATGACTATTCTCAACCAACCATAAAGACATTGGCACCCTCTACCTAATCTTTGGAGCATGAGCTGGAATAGTTGGTACAGCCCTAAGCCTACTTATTCGAGCAGAGCTAGGACAACCTGGCGCTCTATTAGGAGACGACCAAATCTATAATGTAATTGTTACAGCACACGCTTTCGTAATAATCTTTTTCATAGTTATACCAATTATAATCGGAGGATTCGGAAACTGACTAGTTCCACTAATAATTGGTGCCCCAGACATAGCATTCCCACGAATAAACAACATAAGCTTCTGACTACTTCCCCCATCATTCCTACTACTTCTAGCTTCCTCAACAGTAGAAGCAGGAGTAGGAACAGGATGAACTGTATACCCTCCACTAGCTGGAAACCTTGCCCATGCGGGAGCATCAGTTGACCTAGCCATCTTCTCTCTTCATCTCGCAGGTATTTCCTCTATCCTCGGAGCAATCAACTTTATCACAACAGCAATTAACATAAAACCACCCGCACTATCCCAATACCAAACTCCCCTATTCGTATGATCCGTTCTAATCACTGCAGTTCTTCTCCTACTCTCCCTGCCTGTACTAGCTGCTGGAATCACTATACTACTCACAGATCGTAACCTCAACACTACATTCTTTGATCCTGCAGGAGGAGGAGACCCAGTACTGTACCAACACCTATTCTGATTCTTCGGCCATCCAGAAGTCTACATCCTAATCCTACCAGGATTTGGAATCATTTCTCACGTAGTAACATACTATGCAGGAAAAAAAGAACCATTCGGCTACATAGGAATAGTCTGAGCCATACTATCCATCGGATTCCTTGGATTCATTGTTTGAGCTCACCACATATTCACTGTAGGAATAGACGTTGATACTCGAGCATACTTCACATCCGCTACAATAATCATTGCCATCCCAACTGGCATTAAAGTATTCAGCTGACTAGCCACACTACACGGAGGCACAATCAAATGAGACCCACCAATACTATGAGCACTAGGCTTCATCTTCCTATTCACCATCGGTGGACTAACAGGAATCGTCCTTGCAAATTCTTCTCTAGACATCGCCCTACACGACACCTACTACGTAGTAGCCCACTTCCACTACGTTCTATCAATAGGAGCAGTATTTGCAATTCTAGCAGGCTTTACACACTGATTCCCACTATTCACTGGTTTCACCCTTCACTCTACATGAGCTAAAATCCATTTCGGGGTAATGTTCGTAGGGGTGAACCTTACTTTCTTCCCTCAACACTTCCTAGGACTTGCTGGTATACCACGACGATACTCAGACTACCCAGATGCCTACACACTATGAAACACTATCTCCTCAGTAGGCTCACTAGTCTCAATAACCGCCGTGATTATACTAATGTTCATCGTATGAGAAGCCTTCGCATCTAAACGTAAAGCTCCCCAATCAGAACTAGTCCACACAAACATCGAGTGAATCCATGGCTGCCCACCTCCATATCACACTTTCGAGGAACCAGCCTTTGTTCAAGTACAAGAAAGGAAGGAGTCGAACCCTCATATATTGGTTTCAAGCCAACCGCATATACACCACTTATGCTTCTTTCTTATTTAGAAGTGTTAGTAAAATAATTACATAGCCTTGTCAAGACTAAATTACAGGTGAAAATCCTGTACACTTCATCCAATCAAACCATGGCTAACCACATACAATTTGGCTTCCAAGACGCTTCCTCCCCTATCATAGAAGAACTTATAAAATTCCACGATCACGCCCTAATAACCGCTCTGGCTATTTGCAGCTTAGTTCTTTACTTACTAACTGCAATACTCACTGAAAAACTATCATCAAACACAGTAAATGCACAAGAGATTGAGCTTGTCTGAACTATTCTACCAGCCGCAGTCCTAATTATACTTGCCCTACCATCTCTACAAATTCTTTACATAATAGACGAAATCAATGAACCCGACCTCACACTAAAAGCTATCGGACATCAATGATATTGATCCTACGAATACACAGACTTTAAAGATCTCCTATTCGATTCCTACATGACACCTACCGCAGATCTACCACTAGGACATTTTCGACTCCTAGAGGTTGACCATCGCGTGGTTGTCCCAATAGAATCACCAGTTCGAGTCATTGTCACTGCCGACGACGTCCTACACTCATGAGCTGTTCCAAGCTTAGGTGTCAAAACGGACGCAATCCCAGGACGCCTCAACCAAACCTCATTCACCGTTTCTCGACCTGGAGTATTCTACGGACAATGCTCAGAAATCTGCGGAGCTAATCACAGCTTTATGCCCATTGTAGTAGAATCCGTCCCACTAGCTAACTTTGAAAGCTGATCCTCCCTAATATCATCCTAATCATTAAGAAGCTATGAATCAGCACTAGCCTTTTAAGCTAGAGAAAGAGGAATACACCTCCTCCTTAATGGTATGCCTCAACTAAACCCAAATCCATGATTTTTTATCATGCTATCTTCATGACTCACCTACTCCATAATCATCCAGCCTAAACTTCTAACATTCATTTCAATAAACCCCCCATCTAGTAAAGCACCTACAATTCCTAATACCACTCCATGAACCTGACCATGAACCTAGCTTTCTTTGACCAATTTTCAAGTCCATCACTACTAGGAATTCCTCTAATCCTAGTCTCTACAATATTCCCAGCTCTCCTACTTCCATCCCCAGGCAACCGATGAATTACTAGCCGACTTTCAACCCTACAACTATGATTCGTCAACCTAATCACAAAACAACTAATAATACCACTAGATAAAAAAGGACATAAATGAGCCCTAATTCTAACATCACTAATAATCTTCCTTTTACTAATTAACCTTCTAGGCCTACTCCCATACACATTCACTCCAACCACACAACTATCCATAAATCTAGCCCTAGCTTTTCCTTTATGACTTGCTACATTACTTACCGGCCTACGAAACCAACCATCAATCTCCCTAGGTCACCTTTTACCAGAAGGCACTCCCACCCCACTAATCCCAGCCCTAATCCTAATTGAAACAACCAGCCTCCTCATTCGACCACTGGCCTTAGGAGTACGCCTAACAGCAAACCTTACAGCAGGGCACTTACTAATCCAACTTATCTCTACAGCTACGGTAGCTTTATTCTCAACAATACCAATAATTTCTCTACTAACCCTATTAGTTCTGTTCTTACTAACTATCCTAGAAGTAGCAGTAGCCATAATCCAAGCCTATGTCTTTGTCCTCCTACTAAGCCTCTACCTACAAGAAAATATTTAAATCCCAAATGACTCACCAAGCACACTCCTACCACATAGTTGATCCTAGCCCATGACCTATTCTTGGAGCAGCCGCCGCCCTCCTTACCACATCCGGTCTAACTATATGATTCCACTACCACACCCCCTACCTACTAATTATAGGCCTACTCTCTACCGCCCTAGTCATAATCCAATGATGACGCGATATTGTACGAGAAAGTACATTCCAAGGCCACCACACCCCCACAGTACAGAAAGGCCTACGATATGGCATAGTTCTATTCATCACATCAGAAGCATTCTTTTTCCTAGGATTCTTCTGAGCATTCTTCCACTCCAGCCTAGCTCCAACCCCAGAACTAGGAGGACAATGACCTCCAGTTGGCATCAAACCCCTAGACCCAATAGATGTCCCACTACTAAACACTGCCATCCTCCTAGCCTCAGGAGTTACCGTTACATGAACCCACCACAGCATCATAGAAGCCAACCGAAAACAGGCAATCCAAGCTCTAACCCTAACAGTTCTTCTAGGATGCTACTTTACTGCTCTACAAGCCATAGAATACTACGAAGCCCCATTTTCAATTGCTGACGGAGTCTACGGTTCAACTTTCTTCGTAGCCACAGGATTCCACGGCCTACATGTAATCATTGGCTCAACATTTCTACTAGTATGCCTCCTACGTCTAATCAAATACCACTTCACACCAAACCACCATTTTGGATTTGAAGCGGCAGCCTGATACTGACACTTTGTAGACGTAGTATGACTATTCCTTTATATGACCATCTACTGATGAGGATCTTACTCTTCTAGTATATTAAATACAATCGACTTCCAATCCTTAAAATCTGGTTTAAACCCAGAGAAGAGTAATAAACATAATCCTATTTATAATTATTTTATCTACAACCCTAAGCATTATCCTAACCCTATTAAACTTCTGACTGGCTCAAATAAACCCTGACCCAGAAAAATTATCACCATACGAATGTGGCTTCGATCCCCTAGGATCCGCCCGGCTCCCATTTTCAATTCGATTCTTCCTAGTAGCGATCTTATTTTTACTATTCGACTTAGAAATCGCCCTGCTCCTACCACTACCATGAGCTACCCAACTACAAACTCCCTCCACCACACTAACATGAGCTTCCATCCTAATCCTTCTTCTCACATTAGGTCTAGTTTACGAATGAACCCAAGGAGGACTAGAATGAGCAGAATAACAGAAAGTTAGTCTAACCAAGACAGTTGACTTCGACTCAACAGATTATAGCTCAAACCCTATAACTTTCTTTATGTCTATCCTACATTTAAGCTTTTATTCAACTTTCACCCTAGCTGGTTTAGGCTTAGCCTTTCACCGAACACACCTAATCTCAGCCCTCTTATGTTTAGAAGGCATAATATTATCAATATATGTCGCCCTAACCATATGACCAGTCCAAACTCAAACATCATCCCCTATAGTACTACCCATCTTAATACTAACTTTCTCTGCTTGCGAAGCAGGCACAGGACTAGCCCTGCTAGTCGCTTCTACCCGGACTCATGGTTCCGACCACCTACACAACTTTAACCTCCTACAATGCTAAAAATCATCATCCCAACTATTATACTCCTACCCCTCGCCCTCCTCTCTCCCCGCAAACATCTATGAACCAATACTACAATATATAGCCTATTAATCGCCACCGTAAGCCTTCAATGACTTGCTCCAACATACTACCCAAGCAAAGGCTTAACCTACTGAACTTCCATCGACCAAATCTCTTCCCCCCTACTAGTCCTATCATGCTGACTTCTTCCTCTAATACTTATAGCAAGCCAAAACCATCTAGAACAAGAACCCATAACCCGCAAACGCACATTCATTGCTACAACAATCCTAGCCCAATCATTTATCTTATTAGCTTTCTCAGCCTCAGAACTGATACTATTCTACATCGCATTTGAAGCTACCCTCATCCCAACCCTAATTCTAATCACACGTTGAGGAAACCAACCAGAACGACTAAATGCTGGTATCTACCTACTGTTCTACACACTTGCCAGCTCACTACCTCTCCTAATTACTATCCTCCACCTACAAAACCAAATCGGTACATTATACTTCCCAATACTCAAACTTTCACACCCAACAATAACCGCCTCTTGAACAGGACTACTATCTAGCTTAGCCCTACTACTAGCCTTCATAGTAAAAGCTCCCCTATATGGCCTCCACCTCTGACTCCCCAAAGCCCACGTAGAGGCCCCAATCGCTGGTTCTATACTACTCGCTGCTTTACTTCTGAAACTAGGAGGATACGGAATTATACGAATCACCATCCTAGTAAATCCTTCACTAAATAACCTCCACTATCCTTTCATCATCCTAGCGCTATGAGGAGCATTAATGACCAGTGCTATCTGTCTACGACAAATCGACCTAAAAGCACTAATTGCCTACTCTTCTGTAAGCCACATGGGCTTAGTCATCGCTGCAACTATAATTCAAACCCAATGAGCATTCTCAGGTGCAATAATTCTAATAATTTCCCACGGCCTAACTTCATCAATACTATTCTGCCTAGCTAACACAAATTATGAACGAACTCACAGCCGAATCCTCCTACTCACACGAGGCCTCCAACCCCTACTACCCCTCATGGCCACCTGATGACTTCTAGCTAACCTAACTAACATAGCACTACCACCAACAACCAACCTCATAGCAGAGCTAACCATCATAATCGCCCTCTTCAACTGATCCTCATTCACAATCATCCTAACAGGAACTGCAATTTTACTAACCGCTGCATATACCCTGTACATGCTTACTATAACACAACGAGGAACAATTCCATCTCACATTACATCCATCCAAAACTCCTCAACACGAGAACATCTACTCATAGCATTACACATAATTCCAATAATCCTACTCATCTTTAAACCAGAACTCATTTCAGGAGTCCCCATATGCAAGTATAGTTTCAACCAAAACATTAGATTGTGATTCTAAAAATAGAAGTTAAACTCTTCTTACTCGCCGAGGGGGAGGTATTACCAACAGGAACTGCTAACTCCTGCCCCTGAGCTTAAAACCTCAGCCCCCTTAACTTTCAAAGGATAATAGTAATCCAATGGTCTTAGGAGCCACTGATCTTGGTGCAAATCCAAGTGAAAGTAATGGAACTATCACTAGTCATAAACACATTCATAGTACTCACCCTAACAATCCTTATTACCCCAATCGTCCTTCCACTACTATCAGATACCTTTAAAAATACCCCAGCTACTATTACAAAAACTATTAAAACCTCCTTCCTAATTAGCTTAATCCCAATAACCATCCACATTCATTCAGGAACAGAAAGCCTTACCCACCTTTGAGAATGAAAATTCCTCATAAACTTTAAAATTCCCATTAGCCTAAAAATAGACTTCTACTCACTTACATTCTTCCCCATTGCCCTATTCGTATCCTGATCTATCCTACAATTTGCATCATGATACATAGCTTCAGACCCACATATCACAAAATTCTTCACATACCTCCTAATCTTCCTAATCGCGATGCTCATCTTAATCATCTCCAACAACCTATTTCTACTATTCATTGGATGAGAAGGGGTGGGAATCATATCATTCCTCCTAATCAGCTGATGACATGGCCGAGCAGAGGCCAACACTGCCGCCCTCCAAGCAGTATTATACAACCGAATCGGAGACGTTGGACTAATCCTTTGCATAGCATGAATAGCCTCTACTATAAACACCTGAGAAATCCAAGTTACCCCTCCAAACCAAATTCCAACACTCCCACTTCTAGGCCTTATCCTAGCTGCAGCAGGCAAATCCGCTCAATTTGGCCTACATCCTTGACTCCCTGCTGCCATAGAGGGCCCTACACCTGTATCAGCCCTACTACACTCCAGCACAATAGTAGTAGCCGGAATCTTCTTACTCATCCGAACTCACCCCATACTTAGCAGCAATCCTACTGCCTTAACTCTATGCCTATGCCTAGGAGCCCTCTCTACACTATTTGCAGCTACATGCGCCCTTACCCAAAACGACATCAAAAAAATTATCGCCTTCTCCACATCAAGCCAACTAGGCTTAATAATAGTCACAATCGGACTAAACCTACCCCAATTAGCCTTCCTACACATCTCAACCCATGCATTCTTCAAAGCAATACTATTCCTGTGCTCAGGATCTATCATCCACAGCCTCAATGGCGAACAGGACATTCGAAAAATAGGAGGCCTCCAAAAAATACTACCCACAACCACCTCTTGCTTAACTATCGGAAATCTAGCCCTGATTGGAACTCCATTCCTCGCAGGATTCTACTCAAAAGATCAAATTATCGAAAGCCTCAACACTTCCTACCTGAACACATGAGCCCTCCTACTAACTCTCCTTGCCACATCATTCACCGCAATCTACACACTCCGAATAACCCTACTAGTTCAAACAGGCTTCACACGCATTCCCCCTCTAACCCCTATAAATGAAAACAATCCTGCAGTCCTTTCATCAATCACTCGACTTGCAGTAGGAAGCATCACAGCAGGATTCCTCATCACCTCCTACATTGTCCCTACAAAAACTCCCCCAATAACAATACCACTATCCATTAAAATCACAGCTCTCGTAGTTACAGCCCTAGGAGCCGCCCTAGCCCTCGAACTATCAAAAATAACTCAAACTTTAATCCCTTCTAAACAAAACCCCTACTCAAACTTCTCCACCACCTTAGGATACTTTAATCCACTAATTCATCGTTTCAGCACAACAAATATCCTAAGCGGAGGCCAAAACGTTGCTTCACACCTAGTAGACCTTTCTTGATTCAAAATTATGGGTCCAGAAGGCCTAGCTAATCTTCAAACCATAGCAGCAAAAACCGCCACCACCTTCCACTCCGGTTTAATCAAAGCCTATCTAGGATCATTCGCCTTATCAATCTTCATCATTATCCTCTCTTCATACAGAAAACTTCTAATGGCTCTCAATCTACGTAAAAATCACCCTCTAATAAAAACCATCAACGATTCCCTAATCGACCTTCCCACCCCATCAAACATCTCAGCTTGATGAAACTTTGGCTCCCTCCTAGGCATCTGCCTCATCATTCAAATCGTCACAGGTCTACTGTTAGCCATACATTACACAGCAGACACTACCCTAGCCTTCAGCTCTGTAGCCCACATATGCCGAAACGTTCAATTCGGGTGACTAATCCGAAACCTACACGCAAACGGAGCTTCCTTCTTCTTCATCTGCATCTACCTCCACATCGGCCGAGGATTCTACTACGGTTCCTACCTGAACAAAGAAACCTGAAACGTCGGAGTCATCCTCCTACTAATCCTAATAGCAACTGCTTTCGTAGGATATGTACTACCCTGAGGACAAATATCATTCTGAGGGGCTACAGTAATTACTAACCTGTTTTCAGCAATCCCTTATATTGGACAAACACTAGTAGAGTGAGTCTGAGGGGGGTTCTCAGTAGACAACCCTACACTTACTCGATTCTTTGCCCTACACTTCCTTCTCCCATTCGTAATCGTAGGGATAACCTTAGTCCACCTTACCTTCCTTCACGAAACAGGATCAAACAATCCCCTAGGAATTCCATCAGACTGTGACAAAATCCCATTCCACCCATACTACACCATCAAAGACATTCTAGGATTCGTACTAATAATCACCCTACTTGTCAGCCTAGCCCTATTCTCCCCAAACCTCCTAGGAGACCCAGAAAATTTCACACCAGCTAATCCCCTAGCCACACCACCGCACATCAAACCCGAATGATACTTCCTATTCGCATACGCTATCCTTCGATCAATCCCCAACAAACTAGGTGGGGTACTAGCGCTAGCTGCCTCCGTACTAATCCTATTCCTCATCCCATTCCTACATTGCTCTAAACAACGCTCAATAACATTCCGACCATTATCACAAATCCTATTCTGAACCCTAGTAACCGATCTACTTATCCTAACATGAGTAGGTAGCCAACCAGTAGAACACCCATTCATTATCATCGGACAAGTAGCCTCCTTTGCTTACTTCCTAATCATTCTAGTGCTATTCCCTATCGCAAGCGCACTAGAAAACAAACTACTAAAACTCTAATCTAACTCTAATAGTTTATGAAAACATTGGTCTTGTAAACCAAAGATTGAAGACTCACCTCTTCTTAGAGTTTCCCCATCAGAAAGAAAGGAATCAAACCTTCACCACCAACTCCCAAAGCTGGCATTCTCAATTAAACTACTTTCTGATCCTATCCCTTAAACTGCCCGAATAGCCCCCCGAGATAACCCCCGCACAAGTTCTAACACCACAAATAAAGTCAGCAGTAGGCCATATCCACCAATTAAAAACAGGCCCGCCCCGCGCGAGTAAAATATAGCTACTCCAGTAAAATCCACCCGAAGAGAAGACAGTCCCACATTATTGACTGTCCCTACTTCCATTGACACCCCAGAAACCCCCCCTACAACAACCCCCACAACAATAACCAGTACCATCCCTAATCCATACCCAATAACCCGTCAATCAGCCCAAGCTTCAGGATAAGGATCCGCTGCTAACGAAACTGAATAAACAAACACCACTAACATCCCCCCTAAATATACCATAACTAACACTAATGACATAAAAGAAACCCCCAGACTCACTAATCACCCACACCCAGCAATAGATGCCACAACCAGACCCACAACCCCATAATATGGAGAAGGGTTAGATGCAACAGCTAACCCTCCCAGGACGAAGCATAGACTTATGAAAAGAACAAAATTTATCATAAATCCTTGCTTGGCTTTTCTCCAAGATTTATGGTCTGAAAAACCATCGTTATTAAAATTTAACTACAAGGACCTCCCCCCCCTTTATCCCCCCCATATATTTTTATATGGATTTAAGGGTATGTATTACTTTGCATACAATTATTGTCCACATCAGATACTATGTCAATGTAGGATATTCCACATAACCAGTAATGCCAATCCTTACCAAACTCAAATATCATCGCCCATAACACCCTCTGCGGATGATGTCACTCCCAGGCACATTCTTGTTTCAGGTACAACAAACCCAAGTGATCCTACCCGAAGACACGGGACAAGCGTTACTTTAGTTCGAGGACAGTTACATACACCCACTAACTCACCACGTGAACGAGGAATATCCTAGTACACTAATGAATTGTCCAGTCCATACGTTTAGCCCACCTTCTAGGTAATATTCTATTCCAACAGCTTTCAAGTACTCCCAAGCCAGAGAACCTGGTTATCTATTAATCGTAATCCTCACGAGAACCGAGCTACTCGACGTAGAACTTTGTTTTCGGTTACCAGCTTCAAGGCCTTACTTTCCCCCTACACCCTCGCCCAACTTGCTCTTTTGCGCCTCTGGTTCCTATTTCAGGGCCATAACTTGCTAGATGCCTTCCTTCTTGCTCTTCACAGATACAAGTGGTCGGTTGAATACTCCTCATCTTAACTCGTTATCGCGGCATCCGACCTACTCTACACTTGTTTTCTTTTTAGAGGGATCTTCAATAAGCCCTTCCAGTGCGTAGCAGGAGATATCTTCCTCTTGACATGTCCATCACATGACCGTCGCGCGGCTTGATTGCCCGTAATGTACCGAATGTCATGGTGTAATGGATAAGTGCGACGCATACCCGGACACTGATGCACTTTGACCACCTTCATGGTGGGTCCCCCAGCTACCTATATAGTAGCAGATAGTGTAATGGTTGGCGGACATATTTTTTTTTTTCTTACTTTCTAGGGACTTCCATTCAAACCCCAAATTTTTGTCATTTTTTTTTATCGTTATTTTATTTTTATCATTTTAGCAAAATAAATGACTAAATTTTCCTACATTGTTCAAACATCAATCGTTCATTCATTTTCGTTTAACTTTCCTCTATTTTCCAGCCATTTACCGCACAACAAACGTTAATGATTTTATCGTTATTTTATCCTTTATTTAACGAACATTTTAACTGTAAGTCCCTGAATTCGTCAAAGTCAAAAAAATGCATCCTAAAATACCCGCGCAACATCATTCAACAAACCCAAATTCACCTAGTATTTACCCCATGCAATCAAAAATAAAATTCAAAATAAAAATAAAACAAAAACATAAAAATTTACCACCACTATCCACTAAAAACTCCTACAAATT